AAATTCTATGGCTCGAATCTTTAGTATTCTCTTATTTATCACCTGTGTCTACTATTTAGGCAGAATGCCGTCGCCTATTGTCACTAAGAAACTGAAAGAAACCTCAGAAACAGAAGAAAGGGGAGAAAGAAAGGAAGAAAGCGATGTAGAAACAACTTACGAAACGAAGAAGACTAAACAGGAACAAGAGGGATCCGCCGAAGAAGACAAAGATAGCCCAGTTTACGAGGATTCTTATCTTGATACCCACCAAGATAATTGGGAATTGGGAAAACTTAAAGAAGAGAAAAATGAAAAAACTTATTTCTGGTTTGAAAAGCCTATTGTAACTTAAAAAAAAACTAAAATTTATAAAATAAAAAAATTAATAAAAAGATCGATACATAAGATAAATACAAGAATAGATAAGACGAGACTCGCCCACCTCCCATATATTTAATCCCTTCCCCTATAAAGAAACTGGCAACGCCGACCCCGTTTGTAATTCCATCAATTATATGTCTATCAAAAAACTGAATTAGTTCGGCTAACCTTCTTATACCCACAGTAAAAATCTTAGTATAAAAAATATCTATGTAACCGCAATTATATGACCAATTGTATATCACATTTTTTACTTGGTCCAAGAGAATCCTCTTGGGTCCCTTCTTTACAAATGAATTGACAAAGTCCAAATTCTGAAGAGATGAATAAACAGATCCATATAAAATAGATGCTATAAATAATCCAAAAAGGGCTATACTTACCGAAAAAACTGCATTTTTCAAAAAATCATACCAATCCGAGGAATCATTCGAATTTGGATGGAAAAAATTTGTAGACGGAGTTAACCATTTCGATAATAGATCAAAATCTATTACTCCTTGATCAAAATTAATTCCAATTGATCCAACGAATAAAGTAAATAGCACCAATACAAGCAGAGGAAATAACATAGTATTGTCCGACTCGTGAGGATAGGTGTAAGTGTATTTATTTCTAAAGTAAATACTAAAGTATCGTATTCTATTTTTTACATTATCATCGATTTGATATGTATCTTTTGAAAAAAAGGAGACCTTATTATTCTTATTCGTTGTTGATAAAGTTGATAAAAGTAAATTTCTATTGACTGCTTTAGGTACTTCTTTTCCCCATAAAGATATTGAATAGAAAGAACTTTTTTTAGTGGTACTGTAATTTTGAAAATGGATGCGCAAATGTCCATCAAAGGTAAGTAAATACATCCGAAACATATAAAATGCAGTTAATCCTGTTGTGAAGGAAGCGATTATTGCAAAAATTGGTGAATACAACCAACTATCATTAAGAATTTCATCTTTGGACCAAAAACAAGCAAGAGGTGGAATACCACAAAGAGAGAGTGTACCTAATAAAAAAGTAATTCTTGTAATTGGAACATATTTTGTTAAACCGCCCATAAGAACCATATTTTGACTTTTATCCGGCGAATATCCAACAATAGGTTCCATTGAATGAATAATGGATCCAGATCCCAAAAACAATAAAGCTTTCGAATAGGCATGAGTGATCAAATGGAATAAAGCGGCTCGATAAGAACCTATACCCAGAGCTAACATAATATAACCCAATTGAGACATTGTAGAATAAGCTAAACTTCTTTTAATGTCTCTTTGAGCAAGAGCCAAAGTAGCTCCTAATAGTACTGTTATTACACCTATTAAAGAAATGAGATTCATTATGTAAGGTATAACTATGAAAAGAGGAAGAAGCCGAGCTACAAGAAAAATTCCCGCAGCTACCATAGTAGCAGCATGTATAAGAGCCGAAATGGGAGTGGGTCCTTCCATAGCATCAGGTAACCATATGTGAAGGGGGAATTGCGCAGATTTAGCAACTCCACCGACGAATAAAAAAGAAGCACACAGAGTAGCAAATAAAGAATCTACTCCATTATTATGAACCAAGTTATTAACTATTTCGAACAAATCCCGAAATTCTAAACTACCAGTTATCCAATAAAGTCCTAAAATTCCTAATAATAAACCAAAATCCCCTATACGATTGGTTACAAAAGCCTTTTGGCAAGCACTTGCTGCAATCGGTCGTGTGAACCAAAAACCTATTAGTAAATACGAACACATTCCTACAAGTTCCCAAAAAATATAAATTTGTATCAAATTGGAACTAGTAACCAATCCCAACATAGAAGTATTGAAAAAACTCATATAAGCAAAAAATCTCAAATATCCTTGATCATGAGACATATAATTGTCACTATAAATAAGAACCATGATTCCAACAGTAGTAATTAATATTGACATAATAGAAGTAAGTGGATCGATCAAGTGTCCGAACTCTAAAGAAAAATCATTATTGACGGTCCAAGACCATAGATATTGATAGATAAAATTTCCATTTATTTGCTGAATAGACAGATTGGCCGAAAACACCATAGCTATACTTAGCATCAAAATACTCGGAAAAGCCCACATACGACGAATATTTTTGGTTGCTGCGGGAATAAGCAGAAGTCCAAATCCTATTAACATTGTAACTGGAAATGGAAGAAAAGGTATTATCCATGCATATTTATATGTATGTTCCATAAAAAAACAAATTTTCATTTTTTTTTTTTTCTTATAATTGTAATTGTTTCCGATTCACCAATTCTTATCGCTTTTGAAAGGAACAATAACAAAATCAACAAAAAAAGATATCAAATATTTTTGGATTTTTAATTATTCTGACTTTTGTTAGATCTTAGATATTGGAAATATTCAAAAAGTTACACAATTGGTTGGTCAAATGATATGACCAAACAGTTAGGTAAGAGTAATTACTTAGTTATTAACTTTATTAACTAAAGAAAGTATTTATTAAAATGGGAAATGTGAGATTTTGAATCATTCTATGACTATACTACTATTCCATTTTAGCAATATGTAACCATATCATATACTATAGTCTATAGTATAGTTAAGTAAAAACAATTATACCAAAACAGTAGAATATGTATCATAGTATGCATCAATAAATCGACTCAAAAAAGAAAGACCTAGTTATTCTAGTACATTTATTTGTAGTAATTACCTAATTTTTTGCGGAACTGATTGATTGGGTTCCAATCCAATAAGAAAGTTCTTATAATACTCCTTACTTCGTATAGAACTGAAATAAAAAATAACAAAAAATGGAAGTTCCTCTTCTTAGGTAACGGAATGTCTTGTTTAACATATTAACTACTGCCAGTTGTAGTTAAAGTTTGAACTTAAATTATAGACACGGCACTATGAGCTTATTCAATTCCAACTAATATAATAGTCATAAAAATTTCTTTTCCAATTTTACTTTTCTTTTTTCCATTTTTTCCCCAGTATATTATATATGTGACATACGTGTATATTATATATTTATATATAAATAATATATTTTTTTTGTATGTTATGAAAGAAAAAACTATTATCGACGGAATTAAGTACAGAAAATGCCTAAAAAGAATGATCTATTTTGAGCAATACATGTCTTTCACATACAACAATAAAAATGAGTAACTCTTTTTTTTGAATGGCGGTTCCAAAAAAACGTACTTCTATATCAAAAAAACGTATTCGTAGAAATATTTGGAAGAAAAAGGGAAATTTAGCTGCAATAAAAGCTTTTTCTTTAGCAAAGTCAGTTTCTACCGGAGATTCAAAAAGTTTTTTTGTGCAACAAACAACAGGTAAGAAAATCTTGGAATAATCTGAATTTTCATGGCTATAAGAACTTCCAATTTTAGAATATGAATAATTCCCATTAACTAGTGTATTGAACTCCTCAAGATTAGTTAGAACTAGTGGCTATGATATGTAGAATAAGAATTCCTCTGTACGCCAGGTCTAGTTCTAAATATTATTATTTTTTCATTCTTGTTTTTATTTTATTAATTATTAGATTTAATATTTTTTAATTCGTGAGATGGGTTTTTCCTATGCATTTTCTTTTCACAATAGAAAAATCTTTGTTCATTCTATTTTTCTATTGTGAAAAGAAAATGCAATTAAAATTGTGATGAAACTCTTTTTTTTTTTTTTCATTTATCTTATCTGATTTCGCGGATTCAAAATAAATAAAATAAAGAAAAAAATAGAAAAAGGGGACAATTCTTAGTTTCTATCTCGACTGAAAACAAAACTTTCAAGTTTCAAGTGTTTCGGAATAACTTAGTATATAAATAGTACGTAAAAGTTGATTATTAAAATTGAACTTATGACGATACGAACTAAGAATTTTTGATGAAAATTCAAAGATGAATTTTAAAGAGCTCTTATTCATCAGTTCTAATGTTTCTTAAACTATATTGAATCCTTGAATCTAGATCTAGACGATTCAACATGAATTGACTATTATTATTTCAAGTAAGCCGCTATGGTGAAATCGGTAGACACGCTGCTCTTAGGAAGCAGTGCTAGAGCATCTCGGTTCGAGTCCGAGTGGCGGCATACTCTAAAAGAGATACAATGGATCCTATAATGTATTTAATTCCCGATTTCAATTCTGTAATGGGACCCCTTTTATGTATGATATTTGTGACTTTAGAACATATATTAAGTCATCTCTCTTTTTCGATCATTTCAATTGTGATTACGATTCATTTAATGACCCTATTAATCCACGAAATCAGGGGGTTACGTGATTCATCAGAAAAGGGAATGATAGCTACTTTTTTCTCTATAACAGGATTATTAGTTATTCGTTGGATTTCTTCAAGACATTTTCCATTAAGTAATTTATACGAGTCATTAATCTTCCTTTCGTGGAGTTTTTCCATTATTCATATGATTTCCAAGATATGGAATCATAAAAATGATTTAAGCGCAATAACCGCCCCAAGTGCTATTTTTACCCAAGGTTTCGCCACATCGGGTCTTTCAAGTGAAATGCATCAATCGTCAATATTAGTACCTGCTCTACAATCTCAGTGGTTAATGATGCACGTAAGTATGATGTTATTGAGTTATGCAGCTCTTTTATGTGGGTCGTTATTATCAGTTGCTTTTCTAGTCATTACATTTCGAAAAAACATCGATATTTTTTGTAAAAACAAAATTTTCTTAATTAAGTCATTTTTCTTTGGCAAGATCGAATACGGGAACGAAAAAAAAAGTGTTTTTAATAAACACACCTCTCTTCTTTCATTCCGAAATTATTACAAATATCAATTAACTCAAGGTTTGGATTATTGGGGTTATCGTGTCATTAGTTTAGGATTTACCTTTTTAACCATAGGTATTCTTTCTGGAGCAGTATGGGCTAACGAAGCATGGGGATCTTATTGGAATTGGGACCCCAAAGAAACTTGGGCATTTATTACTTGGACCATATTCGCGATTTATTCACATACTAGAACAAATCAAAGTTTGCAAGGTACAAATTCGGCACTTGTAGCTTCTATAGGATTTCTTATAATTTGGATATGCTATTTTGGGATCAATCTATTAGGAATAGGTCTACATAGTTATGGTTCATTCACATTAACATCTAATTGAATAAAGGAATACATAAGAACATCGTCCCATATATAACGAAAATTTGTGCGAGTTTTTGAGAACCCTTTGAATATGATTCCTTGTGATTCAAATGATTCAAAGGGTTCTCAAAAACTCGGAATACATCTTATTACAATTCTAATTCACTTTTTTTTTGCGTTGTACATCAAATGATTTCAAAAATATGAAAAAAAAAAAATTCTAAGACTTTGCTTTCTGTCTCATTAATGAAAACTATCTATGAAAATAATTAGATAGGATAACTTGTACCTTGTCAACTGACAGCGAGAGAACGAAATCAGGATAAATACCAATCCCTATTACGGGTAAAAAGATACAGATCGAAACAAATAGTTCTCGTGGTCCAGAATCCACAAAATTGGAGTTTAGAACATTGAATAGTTTGTATCCGTAGAACATCTGACGTAACATAGATAATAAATAAATAGGAGTTAATATCATTCCAATTGCCATTACAAAGATAATTAGCATTTTGGACATTAAAAGATATTTTGGGCTCGTAATTATTCCCAAAAATACTACTAATTCCGCAACAAAACCACTCATTCCTGGCAATGCAAGAGAAGCCATCGAGAAACTACTAAACATGGTAAATATTTTTGGCATTGGGATGGATATCCCCCCCATTTCGTCGAGATAAACAAGACGTGTTCTATCACAACTCGTTCCTACCAAGAAAAAAAGTGCAGCACCAATAAATCCATGAGAGAGTATTTGTAAAATGGCTCCGTTCAGTCCCATGTCAGTTATAGAACCAATTCCTATAATTATGAAACCCATGTGAGATACGGAAGAAGAGGCTATTCTCTTTTTTAAATTGCGTTGACCAAGAGAGGTTGAAGCTGCATAGATTATTTGTATTGTCCCTACTATCACCAACCAGGGAGAAAATATAGAATGGGCGTGCGGTAAAAATTCCATATTGATCCGAAGCAATCCATATGCTCCCATTTTTAATAAGATTCCGGCTAGAAGCATACATGTACTGTAATGCGCTTCTCCATGAGTATCTGGTAGCCATGTATGTAGGGGTATAATCGGCGATTTGACAGCATAAGCAATAAGGAAGCCAAAATATAATATTATTTCTAATGTCACAGGATATGACTGATTAGCTAATCTTTCAAAATCCAATGTCGGTTCGTTGGAACCATATAAACCCATACCTAGAACTCCTATTAAGAGAAAAATGGAACCCCCCGCTGTGTACAAAATAAACTTTGTAGCCGAGTACAAACGTTTCTTTCCTCCCCACATGGATAAAAGTAAGTAAACAGGAATTAATTCTAACTCCCACATGATGAAAAAAAGTAAAAGGTCTCGAGAAGAAAATAATCCTATTTGACCACTGTACATTGCTAACATCAGGAAATAGAACAATCGCGAATTTCGAGTAACAGGCCAAGCTGCTAAAGTCGCTAAAGTAGTGATAAATCCTGTCAGTAAAATAGGTCCTATGGAAAGTCCGTCGATTCCCAGTCTCCAGTGAAAATCAAAAATATTTATCCATTTAAAGTCCTCCTCCAGTTGAATTAATGGATCGTCCAATTGGAAATGATAACAGAACACATAGGTTGTTAGAAGGAGCTCTAAAATACATATACATATAGTATACCACCTAAATACCTTATTTCCCTTATGAGGGAGAAAAAAAATTGAAGAACCCGCGAATATCGGCAAAACTACAAGTATTGTTAACCAAGGGAAATAACTCGTGATAAAGACAAGATGCGTTTTGACCAAAAAACCCGTGCTCGAAATAATATATTTTCTCGAGTACGGGTTCTTCTCGGTAAAAAGGAATCAAATGATTCAAGTGGAGTTTTTTATATTATAACGTATCAATAAGATAGACCCATGCTGCGAGTTGTTTCATGCCATAAATAAACACGGACACTCAAAAAATCTGTTGGACAAGCGGATTCACATCTCTTACAACCTACACAGTCCTCGGTTCTTGGCGCGGAAGCAATTTGCTTAGCTTTACATCCGTCCCAAGGTATCATTTCCAATACATCTGTGGGGCAGGCTCGTACACATTGAGTACACCCTATACATGTATCATAAATTTTTACTGAATGTGACATTGGGTCTATAAATTCTAGTTTTGAACATAAAAAATTTTCGATCTGGTAAAGTAAAATCGGTAATAAACAAATTATATATTTATATTGTAGACACCAGACGAATCAATGATTTATCAAAAAAATCTTAACTTAAGAATCAATAGATTTCTAAATCTGTTCGTGAGAAAGGGCCAAGAAACTTTGATTTCCGTTTCAACAACCATGATCATACGAGTCACACATGTGACTTCACATTGGCCAACAGATTGTCAATATTTCAATAGTAATATTGAAATATATTCCTATATATATATATATATATTACTATTACTATATAAAATAAAAAATAAAATTATATAATTTTCAATTTGTATAATTTGTATATATATTATGTCTTTATTTATATGATATACTAATTATTGACTAATTATTCAACAAATTCGATTGATTGATACGAGTTGATTTTCTGTTACGATAGATGGACGAAACAATAGCTAACCCAATAGCTGCTTCCGCGGCCGCAATGGCTATAACAAAGATTGAGAAAATGTCTCCTTTTAATTGGCGACTATCAAATATATCTGAAAATGTTACGAGATTAATATTAACCGAATTTAGTATAAGCTCAAGACACATAAGTGCTCTAACCATGTTTCGACTTGTGATCAGTCCATAGATACCGATAGAAAATAAATAGACGCTCAGAAAAAGTACATATTCGAACATCATCGACTAACTCCTCATCAACAATCTCGATTCATTTCAATATGAACAACAATTCAACCAATTTGGTTGACTAGAATCGAGCAATTACAGAAAAAGAGGGTATTGGCAGTAAATTAAACTAAATTTCCTTTTTCATTTGATTTAGAATTTCTAATAATTTTGTTAATTCTAAGTATTTATTATTGACGAGCCATAGTAATTGCACCTATTAAAGAAACTAAAAGAATTATAGAAATGAGTTCAAACGGAAGATAAAAATCTGTTGATAAATGAATTCCAATTTGTTGAACGTTACTTATAAGGTCCTGTTCTATAATCTGGTTTTTTCTTGTAGTCCAAATAATTCCGTACCATGACGTGTCTAGGATAGTAGTAATTAGTGAAAAAAGAATACTTGTACAAACCAGTGAAGTGATCCCATCTCCTACAGTCCAAAGATAGGAATCGTTGGAATATTCTGAACCATTCATGAACATAACAGCAAATATGATTAAGACATTTATGGCTCCCACATAAATAAGGAGTTGTGCGGCAGCTACAAAATAGGAGTTCGATGGAATATAGAATAAAGATATACAAACAAGAACCAATCCCAACGAAAAGGCAGAATAAATTGGATTGGTAAATAATACTACTCCTAGACCTCCTAATATAAGAAATGATCCCAGAAATACTACAAGTATATCGTGTATTGGTCCAGGTAAATCCATTATGTATAACAGATAAATAAGTCGAAATTTTGCATGACCTTACTAAATAGTCCAGGAAAAATAAGGGGGTTACCCTTATTTTTTTCTTTATATGAGAGGTTCCTAATTGAATTAAATCTTAATATGGATTAATGTAGATATAGATAAAGTTATTAAAGTTATTGGCCAATCCTACTTTTTTTATCTGAAAGAAAAAAGAAAAGATTGGAATTTTCTATTTCGAAATCATCACGAAAACATATTCTTGGTTTAAATCAAAGAGTAATTTTCAACAATCAATAGTTATTATTTATAGTTATTATTTGTAGTTTCTGAGCAATCAAAATAAAAGAGACTTGGATCCTTTATATCAAAAAAAATCTTAGTAATCGGTAATCGTTCTTGAATCAAGGGGTTTATCTTTGTCTATTTTGATTTGGGTCGAATTCATAACTGTTTGAATTGTGTAATCTCCAATTACTGACATTGGCAACCGACCCAATGCAATTTGATTATAATTCAATTCGTGGCGATCATAAGTAGAAAGTTCATACTCTTCAGTCATCGATAAACAGTTTGTTGGACAATACTCGACGCAGTTACCACAAAATATACAGACCCCAAAATCAATACTATAATTAAGCAATTGTTTCTTTTTAATATCTTTTTCAAATCTCCAATCAACAACGGGTAGATCTATGGGACATACACGAACACATACTTCACAAGCAATACATTTATCAAATTCAAAGTGTATTCGACCGCGGAAACGCTCTGATGTGATCGATTTTTCATAAGGATATTGAATAGTTACAGGTAAACGATTTGTATGGGATAAGGTAATTATTAAACTTTGACCAATGTACCTTGCAGCTCGTATTGTTTGTTGACCATAATTTATGAACCCGGTCACCATAGGGAACATATTGTGGATCTCCGTGAATAAATTGATGTTTCTTTCTCTTGTTTAAGATTGGTTATGAATCTAGAATATCGTTATTCTCTTCTTTTATTTATATTATTTATAGTGAAACAAGTTGGGAAGAAGTTGTCAATAATAGATTACCCAGGGAAATAGGTAACAGAAATTTCCATCCAAGATTTAATAGCTGATCCATTCTCATCCTCGGTAAAGTCCATCTTGCTGTGATAGGAATGAACAGAAACAAATAAGCTTTAGCTAATGTAATAAATATACCAATTGTCATTCCAAAGACTCCGGCCATTTTATTTATTCCGAAAAGTTCAGGAATAGATATGTACGGAATAGAGAAATTCCACCCACCTAAGTAAAGAACTGTTATAAATAATGAAGAAACTAATAAATTTAGGTAAGAAGCAAGGTAAAATAAAGCGTATTTGATACCTGAATATTCTGTTTGATAACCTGCTACTAATTCCTCCTCTGCTTCTGGTAAATCAAAGGGTAATCTTTCACATTCTGCTAGAGAAGAAATTAGAAAAACTACAAACCCTATAGGCTGACGCCACAGATTCCACCCCCAAAAACCATATTTTGACTGTGCCTCAACTATATCAACTGTACTTAAACTGTTAGATAATCATAGTCGATAATAACATCACTGTTCATATCGCTATTTCAAAACCGTACATGAGACCTCAGCTTCATACGGCTCCTCTACGGCCACAAATAAATGTAAGGACTTGTTTGGTAGTATCGTCATCTTTATTTATATAGTAAATATACACCGGGAGTCCCAAATTAGACCAATGAAATTCCGTCTGCTAGAATAAAAAGGCGCTTCTGAATTGATCTTATCCATTAGAATTTCAATTTATCTTTGTTCGGCAATAACTTAATCCTTTAATAAAATACTCGTTATATCAATAAATATGTTCTATCAATAACTATAAAGAATTAGAACGAATTGGGCATTAATTCCAAATTTTATTTATGATAAGAATTCTATATGTATAGATTATAGATATGGATGGGGAAAAGAAATCAAAAATAAAGATCTTTTTTATTTCTTATTTATTCATTTTATTTTTTTTGCATCTCATTTCTTTTGTTCCTGTTCTTCTTTCTCAGAGGAAGGGGTACTCTGAAAAAAAAAAAAAAAATAAATATAAATAAAGGATTAATTCGTTTTTGATAGTCATTTCTTTAATCAGTGAATAAGAGCATACTCTAGATCGGAATCGTGAGGAAGTACTGCTTGGTCATTTCTACCAACTTAAAGTCCTCATTATGATTCGTTTTATCCAAAGTTTTATGCAAAAATACCTTTTTTTGATACCTTACATTATCTCCATTACTAATCTTTTGTGTACCTTGGTGTTCCTAACTGTCCACTGATTTTTTGATTGATCCCCGGTATGGTAATACATATAAGACAGTAGTAGAAACCCCATACGGTCGATCTTTTGTACCCGCTTCAAGATATGATAATTAGTCAAAGAATCTTAATCTTGGGGTAAACAGTTTACACTGCTTGTGTTTATTATTCTTGTACATAGGGAATGAGATTTTACCTTCTTACTGCAAATTTATAAGCAGTTTGATTTTACTCATATAACTATCTAGTTTAACTCATCGACCCTAATGATGAATAAAAAATGAAAATATCCATTCAATATATTCAACCTCTTTACTTTATTTCTAGCGAGGAGGGAAAATAATCATGTTCCAACGAATCACACGTAGAGATATTGATAACACACATAGAGTTAATGGTATTTCATAGCTAATAGATTGAGCAGCAGCCCTTAGACCACCTGAAAAGGAATATTTATTGTTCGATCCATATCCTGACATAAGAAGTCCAATAGGAGCAATACTTGAAATGGAGATCCATAAAAAAACACCTATACTGAGATCGGCTAAAACAAGGCGAGACCCAAAAGGGATTACTAAATAACTTAGTAGAACTGATATGACCGCTATAGACGGTCCCACGCTAAACAAACGAATATCTCCTCTAGATGGGAGGAGGTCCTCTTTAAAAAGTAATTTGGTCCCATCTGCTAGAGCTTGAAGAATTCCTAACGGGCCGGCATATTCAGGCCCAATACGTTGTTGTATTGCTGCGGATATTTCTCTTTCTAACCACACAATTACTAGTACCCCTATAGTGATTCCCAATATAAGGGTGAAAATAGGAACAAAGATCCATATGAGTCCATAGACTTCTTTTAAGGATTCCGATCTAGAAAAAGAATTGATAGCTTGTACTTCTACTTCTGTCGTATCAATTATCATTTCAACGATCAACTTCTCCCATAATGATATCGATACTACCTAGTATCGTCATGATATCAGCCAATTTCATTCTTTTAACTAGTTGAGGGAGAATTTGCAAATTGATGAAACCCGGCGGACGAATTTTCCACCTCCAGGGGAAAACACTACTGTCTCCTATCAAAAAAATTCCTAATTCTCCTTTTGGGGCTTCTACTCTTACATAAAGTTCTTGTTTCGACAATTCAAAATTGGGTGAAAGTTTTTTAGTAATAAATCTATATTCAAAATTAGTCCATTCGGAATTTTTTGCTCTATCAAAGCGTCGGACTTCTAAATTTTCATAGGGCCCCCCAGGAATTCCTTCTAGAGCTTGTTGAATAATTTTTATAGATTCTTTCATTTCACCAATTCGTACTAAATAACGAGCTAGTGAATCTCCTTCTTTTTGCCATTGGACTTCCCAATCAAATTTATTGTAACATTCATAACGATCAACTTTACGAAGATCCCATTGGATTCCAGAAGCTCGTAACATCGGTCCTGATAAACCCCAATTTATTGCTTCCTCTCCACCAATAATGCCCACTCCCTCAACCCGTTCCAAAAAAATAGGATTCCGCGTAATAAGCTTTTGATATTCAACAATTCCTGTTAAAAAATAATCGCAGAAATCTAAACATTTATCTATCCATCCATAAGGTAGATCAGCAGCGACTCCCCCAATACGGAAATAATTATGCATCATTCGCATACCCGTAGCAGCTTCAAATAGATCATATAACAATTCCCTTTCTCTGAAAATATAGAAAAAGGGGGTTTGTGCACCGATATCCGCCATAAAAGGTCCAAGCCATAACAAATGAGAAGCTATACGACTCAATTCCAACATAATTACTCTAATGTAACTGGCTCTTTTAGGTACTTGAACACTTTCCAATCGTTCTGGTGCATTTACTGTTATTGCCTCTGTGAACATAGTGGCTAAATAATCCCACCGTGTTACATAAGGCAAATATTGTATAATTGTTCGATTTTCCGCTATTTTTTCCATCCCTCTGTGTAAATAACCCAATATGGGTTCACAGTCAATAACATCTTCACCATCGAGAGTAACGATTAGTCGAAGAACACCATGCATTGATGGGTGGTGAGGGCCCATGTTAACTATCATGAGATCTTTTCTTGTAGCCGGTAAAGTCATATCTTTTCTTCCTTAATTCATTATTCCATGAATTTATCAAAATGAGATTCATCAAAATGAAAAATCTAATAACTACTATTAACTAATAACTAAAGAAAAAATTCAAACCAATCTTAAAATTAACGGGTTTTTGATTCCCGAATACCCAACTGACTAATTAATTTCTTATAACGTACTCTATTTTTCTTTGACAAATAATCCAGCAGACGTTGACGTTTTCCCAGAATTTTTCGTAGACCCTTTTGCGATAAAAAATCTCTTTTATGTAATTCCAAATGTAAAGTAAGTCTCCGTATCTTATCGGTGAAACTGAATACTTGAAATTCAACAGATCCGCAGTTTTTTTCTTTTTCTTGTCGAATAGCCGAGATGAATGAATTTTTGACCATAAAAAACAATTTTTTTTTTCTTTTCCGTGGATTTTACCGATCAGGAAAAATAATAATTATTATTATACCAGTTATTTGAATCTAGTACACAAAAAATTTAGATTTCTTCATATACACTACTTTATTCATTCTTATTTTATTTAAATTACATTTTTTTTATCCAAATCAAATTTGCAATTTGATTTGGATAGAATAGAAGGGGATGATACATTTATGCATTCACAAACACGAAAGAGAATTCTTTTTTTACCTAACTAAAAAAATATTCTGTCGATTTCTTCCTAGATCCAATTGATACGTAATTTAATCGGTATCGTGTACCAGAATGTAATATAGCGTATGTGTATATATTTCGGTTTTATCTACTGAATATGTCATGCGATAGATATATAGGAAATATTTACTATTAACTAATTTTGAATCGCGGATACATATGTATTCTTGACATACTGAAATGACTGCCGTTATTGGTATCAAACCAATAACGATTCATACAAGCTAAATCTTCTAATCGATAATTGGGCCAAAGAAATAATTTGAATTTAATGAATTTATCTGTTTCCGTATTAAGATGCTTTTCCTCGTTCAAAAATTGTCCACTGTTTTTTATGTTGTTTTGATTGCAAAATATTGGATTTCTATCCACAACATTCCAATTCTGGTTCTGGTAATTGAAACAAATTAGAATTCTCAATTCTCTACGACGTCTGGGAGATAGAATATTTTCAGGAACAAGGAAATCATAATAATTTTTGTTTCTATTCACAAGCATATTGCTGTCTTGTGCAACGGATCCATCAAGATTCTTTTTATCAACATATCTATTTTTTATTATGCATTTTCCATTAGTTTGGTGCTTATTCTTATCAACCAATGAAATACTTATGGTTTGGTATATAATATATTTTCCATCCCTTTTCATAGATAGACGAATTGGCTCGATAATAAATATTCCCTTTTTTATCAATTCTGTAAGAGTTAGGTCTTTCTGAATCAACATTGCATCCAGATGCATCTCTCCTCTTTGAATTGAGGATATAGCAATTTCCCTTGGATCTATCAGTCTAAGTAGAAGACAATATACCTGGATATTACTGATCATTCTTTGATTCAAGGGATCATCCCATCTTAATTGAAAAAGAAAATACTTTTTCAAGAAGAAATCCAGTTCTGCTTCTTTCTTGTTCTTGTATTGTTTTTTCTTTCTACCCTTTTTAATGTTTGTTCCTGTGTAATCTTCTTCAACATCTTTCTTTTTGTTTTGTTTTCGTAGATCTGATACAAGATCCCCTTGGCCTTGTTGTTCATTTTTTTTTTTGTTGGAATTTTCTAATTCAAGATATTCTTTTTGATTAGCTAATATAGGAAGATTTTTTTTTTTTTTTACGTCGATCTTTTCACTTTGACTAATATTTGCATTTCTATGAAAATGAAAAATAAGTAATTTGATTGGTATGATCCACGGTTTAATCTTATAGGCATCAAAAAGTGGCACAAATTCTGGGAAAAACCAAGGTTCTAGATTTGATATGGTACGATATAACCTTTCTTGATTCATTCCCATCCAATCAAAAAAGTATTTTTTTTGAGAATTTTGAGTTTCTGTTTTAGCATTCTTATGAATCTTGGTATCGATATACGTATTGGTCGAGGTTTCAATATCGATATTATTTCTAAGACAAAAATGGAGAATTCTATAATCAAAAAATTTTCTATCCAGATTTTTGTTCGTATCAATAATAGATCCTTTTTCTAGATAATCACTAATAGCTATACTTATCAATCCATAAAATGATTCGGATTCCAGTGTATTTAAATTATATGTAATTTTTTTGTCCTTTACTTGTAACGTTGATCCATAAATATATGAGTCCCTACTATCCCCGTAATTTATATATTTATATGATAAAAGATCATATCCATAATGTTTTTTCCATTTTTCTTTTTGACTCATCAACGAATCCACTGCATAGTCATTTTGTTTCATGTAATGAATTAATTGGTCTTTTTTATATAAATCCAATTTCATTGAGTCTTTCTTTTGAATCGTACGACATTGATTGACTCTATTTTGCCATTTTTTCGATACTAAGTGGGCCCACTTGGTCTGAGATAAATTGTATTGATAATGACCCCGTAACCAAATTTGCCATTTATTCATCCCATACTTATGAATTTTTTTATGCCTTGGTTTGGAATTTAATATTCCTTGTGTCGTACAATAATTCTTGATTATATCCCTAAGAAAAGGATAGGTGCCGTGATATTGAAGTACGGATCTCAAATGATAATTGTTAAGTAATTGATTTTGTGATAATTTGTAAAATACATATGCTTGAGACAAAGAAGATAAGTCACAATAAATATTAGAATTTTTATTACTAATATTAGTATTAGAAAACGACTTTTTTATAGTCGAAATAAAGTTCATTGTATTTTGATTTGGTTTCTCAACCCCTTCTTGGCTTGTTTCGTCGTTGTAAATGGATTTATTGATAATTTTTTTTGTTGATTCAAAGAAAAGTTGTGCATTGGTCCTTGGAATCTTAATAATACATAGTAATATATCCATGTATGTTTTTTCAATGAAGGATTTCATAAAATAATGCGATTTACGTATTAATCGGATATTTTTTCTTTTGAATATTTGCCAAATATCCTTTTGTGATTCCGATCTTTTATTTTTATCATCACAAGTTAGAACTATTTTTTTCTTGTCTTTTGTGATTCCTTTTATTTGAGCCTTAATTGTGATTATCTTATTAGCAAGATCTTTCATTTTTGTTTCTATGAGTGAAGAATTTTCATTTACACAATTCATGGATCGAATTTGAATGGTCGATTCTTGGATAATATTATTATTTATATTGGAGTCTTTTCTGTTTTCATTTGTTTCATATACTTTCACCTTCCTCAATTTCAATAAGAAAATGGAGTTTACTTTTTCAAGTTCTTTCATTATTAGGTTTCTAACTAGAACTATTTTGGTGACCCATCTTGTTTTTTCTTTTGAAATCTTTAAAAAAAATTTTCTTCTTTCTTTGAAAGCCCTTATAACTTGAAAAAAATGCTTTTTCACTTTTATTATTTTTTTTTCGAGTTCTTGAAAAATGGGTTCAAAAAAAGAAGGTTGTTTTCGGGGAGACCCAAAAGGCAGTTCTGCTTCCCTTCCCCAGACTGTTAAAAAACAAAAATTGTCTTTTTTCTCTTTTTTACTCATTTTCTGATCTCTATGATGAGATCGTATTTTAGATCTTCGCCAAGGTTTCAGACAGAAAGGAAATAGAATCTTTATCTGAATACCATCTGTTAACCAGTTTTGAGGAAATTCTGTTTCTGATAATTGAACACCATTATAGGTACATTTAACATGCATTTCTCTATTCCATTCCTTCAAATCCTCGTACCACTCGGGGAATTGCAATAATAACATACGACCAATATTTTTAGCTATTATCAATAAGGGTAATATAACGTATTTTCTAAGAAAAGATTGGGTTACTAACATTAAACCTCTTATTGCTTGAGTAAATATAAAGGTATCCCAAGTTTCTGATATTGCTATTCGTTCATTTTCCTCTTCTTTCTCTTCATTTGTTTTCTCTTTTGTTTCTTCCTCCTCAAAATAAGAAATTTGCAATTCTGGGTTTCCCCCTACCCAATTCCTAAAAATGAGATTAATCATTTCAGAGATATCAAAAAATGAAAAAC